TAATAATTAAAAATAGCGTGCGTATGTTATTATTTCAATTGCCCGAGTGGTCCGAGGATTTAAAGGATTGGAAACGTGAAATGCATGTTAAATGCACTTATAATGGGGTTCAACTATCCGAAACAGAATTTCCAAGAAACTGGTTAACGGATGGTATTCAGATAAAAATCCTATTTCCTTTTTATCTTAAACCTTGGCATAAATATAAATTTCAAGGATCTGAGAAGGATAGACTAAAAAAAACAAAAGACAAGGGAGAAAAAAATGATTTTTGTTTCTTAACAGTTTGGGGAATGGAAACCGAACTACCATTTGGTTCTGCCCAAAAAAAGCCTTCTTTTTTTGAACCTATTTCTAAAGAATTAAAAAAAAGAATCAAAAAATTAAAAACTAAGTCTTTTCTGGTTTTAAGGATTTTCAAAGAAAGAGCAACCATTTTCCTAAAAGTCGCAAAAGAAATTAAAAACTGGATTCTCAAAAACTTTATTTTTATAAAAGGAAAAATAAAAGACCTTTCAAAACGAAATCTAATTCCATCATTTGGCCCGAGAGAAATATATGAATTAAATGAAACGAAAAAAGATTCAATAATAAGTAATCAGATGATTAATGAACTATCTGTTCAAAATAAATCCATGGAGTGGTCAAATTCTTCACTCAGCGAAAACAAAATAAAAAATTTGATTGATAGAATAAAGACAATCAGAAATCAAATAGAAGAAATTTCAAAAGAAAAACAAAACCTAACTAATATTTGTACCAAACTGCGTTATGATTCTAAAATAATGGAGTCATCAAAAAAAATTTGGCAGACATTCAAAAGAAAAAATACCCGATTAATTCGTAAATCCATTTTTTTTATAAAATTTTGCATCGAACAACTGTCTATAGCTATTTTTCTTGGTATCATTAATATTCCAAGAATTACTACACAACTTGGTTTTGAATCAACAAAACCAATTCTTGATAAATATATTTACAAGGATAAAGAAAATGGAGAAAAAAAAAAAAAAAATACCATTTATTTTATTTCGACTATAAAAAATTTAATATCCAAGAAAAAAAAAATTAGTTATGACCTATGTTCTTTATCACAAGCATATGTATTTTACAAATTATCACAAATTAAAGTTAGTAACTTTTCTAAATTAAAGGCTGTTCTTGAATATAACATATGCATAACATCCTTTTTTGTTAAGAATCAAATAAAGGCTTTTTTTCAAGAACAAGGAATCTTTCATTATGAATTGAAACATAAAACATTTTTGAATTCCGAAGTAAATCTATGGAAAAACTGGTTACGAAGTCATTATCAATACAATTTACCCCAGATTGCATGGGCTAGATTAGTAACCCAAAAATGGAAAAAGAAAATAAATCAAGATTCTCTAGTTCTAAATCCAAGTTTAACCAAAGAGGATTCATATGAAAAAAATCAATTTGATAATTACAAAAAACAACATTTTTTTGAGGCCGACTCGTTATTAAATCCAAAACATAATTTAAAAAAAGATTCTATATATAATCTTTTTTGCTCCAAATCTATTCATTCTACAGAAAAAAATTTTGACATGGCTATAGGCATTGCTCTAGATAATTGTTTAGTCTCTTCTTTTCTAGAAAAATATAATATTCGGGGTATAGGGGAAATTCGGCATAGAAAATATTTGGATTGGAGAATTCTTAACTTTTGGTTTATAAAAAAAGTCAATATTGAGCCCTGGGTTGATACCAAGAGTAAAAAAAAATATATTAATACTAACGTTCAGAATTATCAAAGAATTGATAAAATAACTACGACGGCTCTTGCTAATAAAAAAAGAAACTTTTTTGATTGGATGGGAATGAATGAAGAAATAGTAAATCAGGGTATAACAAATTTTGAATTTTTGTTCTTTCCCGAATTTTTCTTATTTTCTAGTACATATAAAATGAAACCGTGGGTCATACCAATCAAATTACTTCTTTTAAATTTTAATGAAAACATAAATGTTAATAAAAAGATCACTGGAAAGAAAAAAGGTTTTATACAATCAAATGAAAAAAAATCCCTTCGATTTTATAATCTGAATAAAGAAGAAAAAGAATCGGCCGGTCAAGTAGAGCTTGAATCAGATAAAGAAAAAAAAATAAATTCCGAATCAGCTCTATCAAATCAAGAAAAAAATATTGAAGAAAATTATGCAGAATCAACGATAAAAAAACGTAAAAATAAAAAACAATACAAAAGCAATACAGAAGCGGAACTTGATTTATTTCTCACAAGATATTCGCGTTTTCAATTGCGATGGAATTGTTTTTTTAATCAAAAAATTATCAATAATGTAAAAGTATACTGTCTCTTGGTTCGACTAAAAAATCCAAACGAAATAGCGATATCTTATATTGAAAGAGGAGAGATGAGCCTAGACATTCTAATGATTGAGAAAAATTTCACTTTTGCAAAATTAATGAAAAAAGGAATATTGATTATTGAACCTGTCCGTTTGTCTGTACAAAACGATGGACAACTTATTATATATAGAACCATAGGTATTTCATTGGTTCATAAAAATAAACACAAAATAAGTAAAAGATACAAAAAAAAAAGCTATATTGATAAAAAAAAAATTGAAAAATCCATTACAAAATATCAAAACAAAACTGTAAATAAAAAAAAAAATAATTATGATTTCTTTGTCCCTGAAAATATTCTATCCCCTAAACGACGTAGAGAATTTCGAATTAGAATTTGTTTAAACTTAAAAAAAAAAATGGCGAGGGATAGAAATTCAAGATTTGATAAGAATATTCAAAACTTGACCACAGTTTTGCATAAAAAGAAAGATCTTGATAAGGATAAAAATAACCTAATTAATTTAAAATCCTTTCTTTGGCCCAATTTTAGATTAGAAGATTTAGCTTGTATGAATCGCTATTGGTTTAATACTAATAACGGAAATCATTTCAGTATGATAAGAATACACATGTATACGCGATTTCCAATTCATTAATGATAGATCCTTTTTACTATATATAATATATAAGTTACGGTATATGAAAACAACTATATGCACAAATATGAGGGATTGTTTTAAATTCAATCTTTATACATGAGATTAATTTAATCAATGACATAGATACCAATCAGAGCAGATCCATAAATAAATTAACAGAATCCTCCTTTTTGAGATCTAAATTTAGATTTTTTTATAAAATGAAGAATTAAGAAGTTGATAATTAAATTCAGATCCTTGTATAAAAAAACTACCATTATTATTTCTGATCAGTAAAATTCATATCTTTCAATTAATATTAAAAAGGGAAGGATTTCTTTTTATGATAAAAAATGCATTCATTTCATTTCAAGAACAAAAAGAAGAAAGCAGGGGATCTGTTGAATTTCAAGTATTCAGTTTCACTAATAAGATACGAAGACTTACTTCACATTTGGAATTGCACAGAAAAGATTATTTATCTCAGAGGGGTCTACGAAAAATTCTGGGAAAACGTCAACGACTGCTGGCTTATTTGTCAAAAAAAAATAGAGTACGTTATAAAGAATTAATTAATCAGTTGAATATTCGGGAATTAAAAACTCGTTAAATTCAAAAATTGTGAATTAGTGAATTTTTTAGATCTTGAATTTTTTGATAAATTTATTTTTCAGCAATCTAATTCATGCCAGAACGAATCAAGGAAAAATTTATGAAGAGACCAGTTACAGAAAAAGATCTTATGATAGTCAATATGGGACCTCACCACCCATCCATGCATGGTGTTCTTCGCTTAATTGTTACTTTAGATGGTGAGGATGTTGTTGACTGTGAACCCATATTGGGTTATTTACACAGAGGAATGGAAAAAATTGCAGAAAACCGAGCAATTATACAATATTTACCTTACGTAACGCGATGGGATTATTTAGCTACTATGTTTACCGAAGCAATAACAGTAAATGGACCAGAACAATTGGGAAATATTCAAGTTCCTAAAAGGGCCAGCTATATTAGAGTAATTATGCTGGAATTGAGTCGTATAGCTTCTCATCTGTTATGGCTTGGCCCTTTTATGGCAGATATTGGTGCACAGACTCCTTTTTTCTATATTTTCAGAGAACGAGAATTTGTATATGATCTATTCGAAGCTGCCACCGGTATGAGAATGATGCATAATTTTTTTCGTATTGGAGGAATAGCGGCTGATTTACCTTATGGTTGGATAGATAAATGCTTGGATTTTTGTGATTATTTTTTAACAGAGGTTGTTGAATATCAAAAACTCATTACACGAAATCCTATTTTTTTAGAACGGGTTGAAGGAGTTGGGATTATTGGTGGGGAAGAAGCAATAAATTGGGGTTTATCCGGACCAATGCTACGCGCATCCGGAATACCATGGGATCTTCGTAAAGTTGATCGTTATGAGTCTTACGATGAATTTGAATGGGAAATTCAGTGGCAAAAACAAGGAGATTCATTAGCTCGTTATTTAGTACGACTTAGCGAAATGACAGAATCCATAAAAATTATTCAACAGGCTCTGGAAGGACTTCCAGGGGGTCCCTATGAGAATTTAGAAAGCAGGGGCTTTGATAGAAAAAGGAATCCAGAATGGAATGATTTTGAATATCGATTCATTAGTAAAAAACCTTCTCCTACTTTTGAATTATCGAAACAAGAACTTTATGTAAGAGTTGAAGCTCCAAAAGGGGAGTTGGGAATTTTTCTCATAGGAGATCAAAGCGGTTTTCCTTGGAGATGGAAAATCCGACCACCGGGTTTTATTAATTTGCAAATTCTTCCTGAACTAGTTAAAAGAATGAAATTGGCTGATATTATGACGATACTCGGTAGCATAGATATAATTATGGGAGAAGTTGATCGTTAAAATGATAATTTATGCAACAGCAGTCCAAACTATAAATTCTTTTGTTAGATTGGAATCTTTAAAAGCGGTCTATGGACTCATATGGATATTTGTCCCTATATTTTCTCTTGTATTGGGAATCATAACAGGTGTACTAGTAATTGTGTGGTTAGAAAGAGAAATATCCGCAGGGATACAACAACGTATTGGACCTGAATACGCCGGCCCGCTGGGAATTCTTCAAGCTCTAGCCGACGGGACAAAACTACTTTTCAAAGAAAATCTTCGTCCATCTAGAGGAAATACTCCTTTATTTAGTATTGGACCATCTATAGCAGTTATCTCAATTTTACTAAGTTATTCAGTAATTCCCTTTAGCAATCACCTTGTTTTAGCGGATCTCAATATCGGTATTTTTTTATGGATTGCCATCTCAAGTATTGCTCCTATTGGACTTCTTATGTCAGGATATGGATCAAATAATAAATATTCTTTTTTAGGTGGTCTGCGAGCTGCTGCCCAATCGATTAGTTATGAAATACCATTAACTCTATGTGTTTTATCAATATCTCTACGTGCGATTCGTTGAAAAATAAACGTTTATTTTTACTATTCCGTTTCTTCTAGACGAAGAAGTTAAAAAACGGAATATATTTATCTTTCGGATTCATCTTAATAAAAGGAATTTGATAGTTATATATGAGTGAAAAAAAACTGCTCAGAAATTAGCAGTAAAAAGAAAAATTGAGTCTCATTTCCTATGTACAAAGGTTAAACGGAAATAACCATAAGCGTAAGAATCACTTTACCCCAAGGTTGGTTGATTAGTCATCCTGGCTTGAAGCGGGTGAAATTTATTAACCGTATGACGTTTTCATTATCAGTTATATAGATTAACATACATGTATTACAAAGTGAGCGGCAATTAGGTAAAAGTGAGTGGATGGTTAGAAACACCAAAATACACAAAGAATTTGTAATAGAGATTAACTAAATTGAAAAGTATATTTATGCATAACATAAGATAACAAAAAAAAGAAGGTTAATTGGGGCTTGAAATTAGTAGAAATGATCAGACAGTACTCCCCAAGATTCCGATTCAGAGTATGCTCCTATCCACCGACAAATGTAATGACTATCAGAAACGAAATAATCCTTTATTTTTTATAAGTCGACCCATTTTTTTTCTAAAAAAGAAAGAAGAATAGGAACGAAACAAGGATCTTTTTTTTGTCATATATTTCGAAAATAAAATCGAATTTCTGTCATGAATAATAAACTAATAGGATGTCTAATTCTTTTTCGTAATCGAAAACCACGATGGGCTGAAATACCTATTTTTACAAGGAGTATTTTATTAAAGGGTTAAGTTATTACTCAACAAATAGAAATTCCAATTTGTAAAGGATGAGATGAATTCCGAAGCGCTTTTTTATTCTTAGAATTTGAGCAGACAGAATTCCATTGGTATAATTCGGGACCCCAGATATATTTAATCCAGTTTAGAACACATCATATCCATCTAAATAAGACTAATCTGGTCCTTAGATTTATTTATGGCCCCCGAGGAGCCGTATGAGGCAAAGACCTCATGTACGGTTCTGTAATAGCGGTGAAAATAGTAATGTTATCGCCGACTAGGATTATCTAACAGTTTAAGTACAGTTGATATAGTTGAGGCACAATCAAAATATGGTTTTTGGGGATGGAATTTGTGGCGTCAACCTATAGGTTTTATCATTTTTCTAATTTCTTCCCTAGCAGAATGCGAGAGGTTACCGTTTGATTTACCAGAAGCGGAAGAAGAATTAATAGCAGGTTATCAAACTGAATATTCAGGTATCAAATTTGGTTTATTTTACGTTGCTTCTTATCTAAATCTATTAATTTCCTCATTATTTGTAACAGTTCTATACTTAGGCGGTTGGAATATTTCGATTCCGTATATATCTATTCTGGAGCTATTTCAAAGGGATCAAATTTTTGGAACAACGATTGGTATCTTTATTACATTAGCTAAAACTTATTTGTTCTTGTTTATTTCTATCGCAACAAGATGGACTTTACCTAGGCTAAGAATGGATCAACTATTAAATCTTGGATGGAAATTTCTTTTACCTATTTCCCTTGGTAATCTATTATTAACAACTTCTTTCCAACTCTTTTCACTATAAATTGAAAATGAATCCAACATATTCATTATTTGTTTTAAACAAGAGAAAGAAACAAAGATAAAATTATTCAGAGATAATTACAATATGCTTCCTATGATAACCGGGTTCATGAATTATGGTCAACAAACCCTACGCGCTGCAAGGTATATTGGTCAAGGTTTCATGATTACCTTATCCCACACAAATCGTTTACCTGTAACTATTCAATATCCCTATGAAAAATTAATAACATCGGAACGTTTCCGCGGTCGAATCCATTTTGAATTTGATAAATGCATTGCTTGTGAAGTATGTGTTCGAGTATGTCCTATAGATTTGCCTGTTGTTGATTGGAAATTGGAAACTAATATTCGAAAAAAACGATTGCTTAATTACAGTATTGATTTTGGAATTTGTATATTTTGTGGTAATTGTGTTGAGTATTGTCCAACAAATTGTTTGTCAATGACTGAAGAATATGAATTTTCAACTTATGATCGTCACGAATTGAATTATAATCAAATAGCTTTGGGTCGTTTACCAATGTCAATAATTGACGATTACACTATTCGAACAATTTTGAATTCACCTCAAACAAAAAATGGGGTAAACCTATTAATTTAATTAAAAAAAGAATTCAAAATTGTTGAATTATATAAAGAATTTAATTAAAAACTTGTATTGTATTTATATAATAATATTAAGTATTAAGGCGCATTCTTTTAATATAATATATTCGTAATTACTTTCTTGAAATAGATAGGTTGAAAATACTTTAGAATAAAAAAAATAGAAACTGTCTAATAATTGTATCTACATCAATTCATATCCATTAGATTATAATTTCACTCTATTATAAACAGATTAAAAAAAAAATTCCTGGTTAAATTAATAAGGTCATGAAAAGGATTTCGATTTTTTCTTATTTTAATAATATAATGGATTTGCCTGGACCAATACATGATTTTCTTTTAGTTTTTCTCGGATCCGGTCTTCTAGTAGGAGGTCTGGGAGTGGTATTACTTCCCAACCCAATATTTTCAGCCTTTTCCTTAGGATTTGTTCTTGTTTGTATATCTTTATTGTATATTCTATCAAATTCCCATTTTGTAGCTGCTGCACAACTCCTTATTTACGTGGGGGCCATAAATGTTTTAATCATATTTGCTGTGATGTTCATGAATGATTCAGAATATTCCACCGATTTCAATCTGTGGACCGTTGGGAATGGGATTACTTCGTTGGTTTGTACAACTATTCTTTTTTTATTAATGTCTACTATTCTCGATACGTCATGGTACGGGGTTATTTGGACTACAAGATTAAACCAGATTCTAGAGCAAGATTTAATAAGTAATAGTCAACAAATAGGAATTCATTTATCAACAGATTTTTTTCTGCCATTTGAATTCATTTCAATAATTCTTTTAGTTGCTTTGATAGGTGCAATTTCTGTGGCTCGTCAATAAAAAATGTTTGAATTAGTAAAGACCAAAGATTTGTGTATGTTATGGTTTTTTTACGTTCATTCAATGAAATTTGATTGAATACTATTTCATATTTTAAATATCAATATATATATTTGATATATATTTGAAAATTTTTTTTACCTAATATTGTTTTTATTCGTACTTTTTTGTTATATTCTAGTTGATGGAATCCGGTGAATTATTTTTCATATTGAAATGAATCAAAATTGATAAGGAGTTGCTGAATGATACTCGAACATGTACTTGTTTTGAGTGCCTATTTATTTTTGATTGGTCTTTATGGATTGATCACAAGTCGAAATATGGTTAGGGCTCTTATGTGTCTTGAACTTATACTCAATGCAGTTAATATGAATTTCGTAACATTTTCTGATTTTTTTGATAATTCCCAACTAAAAGGGGATATTTTCTGCATTTTTGTTATAGCAATTGCAGCCGCTGAAGCAGCTATTGGATTAGCTATAGTCTCGTCAATTTATCGTAACAGAAAATCAACTCGCATAAACCAATCGACCTTATTAAATAAGTAGCATAAATAAAAAAATTATAGATCGAAATTTGCATATATGATAGGTTATGACCTACTAGATTATATTTGTAAAAATCTAAGAAATCAAAGTATTTTAGCCCCATTTTTTATCAATTGAGCCAGAATTCATTACAAAAATTCTATTAAAGGAAATCATTGCTTCATCTAGTATTTTAATATATCCGTCAGTTAGAAGTTTACTAGATTGAAAATTTATGACATTCAAAAAACTATCGATCCTATGTCACATTCAGTAAAAATTTATGATACCTGTATAGGATGTACTCAATGTGTTCGAGCATGCCCTACAGACGTATTAGAAATGATACCTTGGGATGGATGTAAAGCTAAGCAAATAGCTTCCGCTCCAAGAACCGAGGACTGTGTTGGTTGTAAGAGATGTGAATCCGCCTGTCCAACAGATTTTTTGAGCGTTCGAGTTTATTTATGGCATGAAACAACTCGAAGTATGGGTCTAGCTTATTGATACGTTACCGAAAACCTCATTTTAATAAATTTGGAATACATTTTATTTTTTTTATTGACAAGTACTCGTACTCAAAAAAGTTAAATTCTATTTTTTTATTTATATTTTTTTTTTGAGTACGCGTTCTTTGGACCTGGTATATCTTGTCTTTACCACGAATGATTTTCCTTGGTTAACAATAATTGTTGTTTTTCCAATATCTGCTGGTTCATTAATGTTATTTCTCCCGCATAGGGGAAATAAAGTCAATAAATGGTATACTATATGCATTTGTATCTTAGAACTTCTTCTAACGACCTACGCTTTTTGTTATAATTTTAAAATGGACGATCCATTAATTCAACTGTCCGAAGATTATAAATGGATCAATTTTTTTGATTTTTACTGGAGAATGGGAATAGATGGACTTTCTATAGGAACGATTTTACTGACGGGATTTATTACTACTTTAGCCACTTTAGCGGCTTTTCCAGTTACTCGGGATTCCCGATTATTCCATTTCCTGATGTTAGCAATGTACAGCGGTCAAATAGGATCATTTTCTTCTCGGGATCTTCTCCTTTTTTTCATCATGTGGGAATTAGAATTAATTCCCGTTTATCTACTTTTATCCATGTGGGGTGGAAAGAAACGTCTGTATTCAGCTACAAAATTTATTTTATACACGGCAGGAAGTTCTATTTTTTTATTAATAGGAGTTTTAGGTATAAGTTTATATGGTTCGAACGAACCAACATTAAATTTAGAACTCTTAGCTAATCAATCCTATCCTGTCACACTCGAAATACTATTTTATATTGGATTTCTTATTGCTTTTGCCGTCAAATCACCGATTATACCTTTACATACTTGGTTACCTGACACCCACGGTGAGGCACATTACAGTACCTGTATGCTTCTCGCTGGAATCTTATTAAAAATGGGAGCATATGGGTTGGTTCGAATCAATATGGAATTATTACCCCACGCTCATTCTATGTTTTCTCCTTGGTTGATGGTAGTCGGTACAATCCAAATAATTTATGCAGCTTCAACATCTCCCGGTCAACGTAATTTAAAAAAGAGAATAGCCTATTCTTCGGTATCTCATATGGGTTTTATAATTATAGGTATTAGTTCTATAACGGATCCTGGACTTAATGGAGCTATTTTACAAATAATTTCTCATGGATTTATTGGCGCTGCACTTTTTTTCTTGGCAGGAACGAGTTATGATAGAATTAGGCTTGTTTATCTTGATGAAATGGGTGGAATGGCTATCTCCATTCCAAAAATATTTACAATGTTCACTATCTTATCGATGGCTTCCCTTGCATTGCCGGGCATGAGTGGTTTTGTTGCAGAATTAATCGTTTTTTTTGGAATAATTACCAGCCAAAAATATTTCTTAATTTCCAAAATTTTAATTATTTTTGTAATGGCAATTGGAATGATATTAACTCCTATATATTTATTATCTATGTCACGCCAAATGTTCTATGGATACAAGTTAATTAATGTCAAAAACTTTTCTTTTTTTGATTCTGGACCCCGAGAGTTATTTCTTTCAATCTCCATTCTTGTACCCATAATTGGTATTGGTATTTATCCTGATTTTGTGCTCTCATTAGCAAGTGACAAGGTCGAATACATTTTATCTAATTATTTTTATGGGTAGTTTTCAGGAAATAAAAAAAAGCATTAAAGTGAATTGTAATCAGAAGTCTTTGGTCTTTGTATTGTGAGAACCTTTTGAATCATTGTACTACTTGATTCAAAAGGTTCTTGATGATTTACTACTAAAACTAAATGAGATTTCTTAACGTATATGAAGTTAGATATAGATGCTATTTTTTGTTATTTAGATTTTGAGTCCTTTTTGTTTGTTACTGTTTTATTTAATTCGATGTAAATGAACCATAACTATGTAAACCTATTCCTAAAAGATTAACGCCAAAATAGCATATCCAAATTAAAAGAAAACCTATCGAAGCCACAATTGCAGAATTTATACCCCTAACATTCCTATTTGTTTTAATATGTAAATAAATTGCGAATATAGTCCAAGTAATAAATGCCCAAGTTTCTTTTGGATCCCAGTTCCAATATGAACCCCATGTCTCATTAGCCCAGACAGCTCCTGAAAGAATGCCGACGGTTAAAAAGATAAATCCAAGACTAATAATACGAAAACTCCAATAATCTAATTGTTGAATCAGTTGATACCTATAATAATTTCTAGAAAAACTAAAAGTAATGTTTTGTTGTAGTAAAATCGAATTTCTTTCATTTATGTAGTAAAGTATATCAAAAGAAAATAATTCATTTAATAAAATTTTTTTTGTTATATTCGGTTTCCAAAAAGTGGGTCCGACTTTGCGAAATGTAATAACTAGAAGAGCTATTGATAATAATGATCCGCATAATAGAGCGCCATAGCCTAATATCATCATACTTACGTGCATCATTAACCACTGGGACTGGAGAGCTGGTACTAATATTGCAGACTGAGGCATTTTGTTTAAAAGACCTGAAGTAGCAAAACCCTGAATAAAAATAGCACTTGGCGCAGTTATTGCGTTTAAGTGATTTTGTTGTTTTTTATTAAAATAGGAAACCATATGAATAATTGAAAAAGCCCACGAAAGAAAAATTAATGATTCATATAAATTACTTAATGGAAAATGTCCTGAATAAATCCAACGAGTGAATAATAATCCTGTTATACCAAAAAAGGTAATTATGATTCCTTTATCTGATGAATCAAAAAATCCTATTATTTCATCTAAATTAACTAATAAAGTTAAAAAATAAATTGTCAGTACAATTGAAACGACCGAAAAAGATATATGAGTTAATATATGCTCTAAAATTGAAAAAATCATAAAAAATTTGTTAAAAATTAATAAATTAATACATACTAGGTTTTACCCGATTTTAGAAAAAAAGTCGGGTATTATTTTGATTCTAAAACTTATAATATCTCTTTTATAAGATCTTATGCCGCTACTCGGACTCGAACCGAGATGCTATAGCACTGCTTCCTAAGAGCAGCGTGTCTACCAATTTCACCATAGCGGCAACTTCTTCAAAACAATACTAACAAGTTTTTATTCAATCGTCGAGATTAAAATTTAAATAAAGACGCCAATTGACTCAAATTTCCAATTGATTTAATCAATAAAAACTTTTTAAATAGGTTTTGGGGTTTTAATGCAATTAAGATCTTTTTTTTTCTCTGAGTTATTTAAAATTAGTTAAATTCACTTTTTGTCCTTTATATTTTTTCTAGAATACAATGAAAAAATTAACTAAATTCAAGTAGTTGGAACTTTAACCCAAAGAAAAAACTCTAAATGCTCTTTAGCATTTTTTTTTTCATTTATATTTATATGATAAAAAAAAAGGATAAATTCAATTTTTCAGTTACATTACTAAAAAATCTGCTTTTTCGAAAAAATCAAAACTTCTTCAAAACCCTTCGAAATTTTAAATAAAAGCAGTTGCTCAAGAGAAATAAAAAAAAATTATCAAAATATTTTTTTTTATGCATCTTTTTATATTGTACAAATAGTACAAACATAAGATTTTTTGATCACTTAAATGAATTAATTTGAAGAACCTATTGATGTCGCTTAAAGATCTTTTATTTCCTGTTAATGAGGAAATAAAAGATCTTTATTTATTATTGGATCAAGGTAGTGATGGGGAAAAAAAGAATCCCCGTTTTTGAACTAAAAAAAATGTGAACCTTTCTTTTTTATCTATATATTGTCTTTTTTTATTCTTTTGGTTCCTATTTTTTTTATATGTATTTTTAAAAATTGGTTTTTAAGTTAGGCTAATTCTAATTATTATAGTGTTTTTTATTTATTTTGTTGTACAAAAAAACTTTTTGAATTACCTGTAGAAAGTGATTTCCCTAATGAAAAAGCTTTCAACGATGTCCAATATCCCTTCCTTTTCCAAATTTTTTTACGAATACGCTTTTTCGAGATAGAAGTACGTTTTTTTGGAACTGCCATTCAAAAATGAAAAAAATTTTCAGTGGTATAATTGGATGTCAAAGACATTTATTATTCTATTCGTTCGTACTCCATATCGAGTTATTTTTTCTTTCAAATTTTATTATATATTATTTTCAAAACAAAAAAGAGATTCAAAAGTTTAAAACCCAACTGTTTTTTACTTTTTTTTATTTGGTTATCAATTTTTTTTATTTACCGTTTGAAATCCGTACGAGAGTACTCATTTAATTAATCTATACTGATAGATTATATTATCAAAAAAATTATGAGATTTCTTCACATCATATGTAAAAAAAATATCGATTATAATAATCTTTCTTGCAAATCAAAAAAGCGCACTTAGTATACTGTAAGACAATCACTAAATTCCATAATTAAAATTCATTTCTTAATAATTCTAAATAATAAAACTCAAATAACTTTGTTTTAGGTAAAGTTTTTTTATTATATAATTAATATTAAGTATTTTTTTGTCGTGTAAATCTTTGTTCTATTCTTAATATATGTATATAAATTATTGTAATACGGAATTATAATTCACGTTTTCTGTCTCTGCAGAAAATCACAATTTTATTTAGTAGTAATAAAAAAAGACAAATAATTTTTTTGACAGTAACTTAGTAATATTATTTAATCACTTCTAATTTTTTTATTTGAATATATATTTCTTTTCAAATATTTATGAAGGATTATACTAATTCGAAACAAATTCTATTTAGGTTTGAAATAGCGTGCTTTTTTATTGTCCCCTTTGAAAAAAAAATATATATATACAAACCAGTGAATAAGAAATAATAAATTTAAGAATAAAATAAAAAGGATTTTTTATTTTATGGAACATACATATCAATATTCATGGATCATCCCTTTCATTCCACTTCCAGTACCTATTTTACTAGGAGTTGGACTTCTACTTTTTCCGACAGCAACAAAAAACCTTCGTCGTATGTGGACTTTTCTTAGTATTTTTTTGTTAAGTATAGTTATGATCTTTTCACTCTATCTATCTATTCAACAAATTTTTACAAGTTACATTCATCAAAATGTATGGTCTTGGACCATAAATAATGAATTTTCTTTTGAGTTCGGTTACTTTATCGATCCACTTACTTCTATTATGTCAATATTAATTACAACTGTTGGGATTTTGGTTCTGATTTATAGTGACAATTATATGTCTCATGATCAAGGATATCTGAGGTTTTTTGCGTATATGGGTTTTTTTAATACTTCAATGTTAGGATTAGTTACTAGTTCTAATTTGATCCAAGTTTATTTTTTTTGGGAATTAGTTGGAATGTGTTCGTATTTATTAATAGGTTTTTGGTTCACACGACCTATTGCAGCGAATGCTTGTCAAAAAGCTTTTGTAACTAATCGTGTAGGGGATTTTGGTTTATTATTAGGAATTTTAGGTCTTTATTGGATAACTGGCAGTTTTGAATTTCAGGATTTGTTCGAAATATTCAATAATTTCATTTTAAAT